TGGGATCTCCAGATCGAATAATTGGTTTACAAGACGCTCTTAGGGGGTCTTGTCTTCTCAGATTCCAGCTTTTTACTTTTATTATAATTATAAGTAGTTGTTCAGTAAACTTTTTTACTTCTAGCATGCAGTACCCGAGTCTTGCCCATTTAAGGAATATGGAGGAGGTATGTGTCCTCTCGGTCGCCTTGACCAACAATCACAGATCAGCCCGACTAACGGTCGCTTTGATCCGTTACAGATCAGCTCGAAAGTACCCCTTTCTATTATGATAGGGGTGGATGGTAGGGCTAGAGCAGGCATAATCGCTTGAACGGCTAGAAGTGGGCCGACTATCTTCCATACCATAAAAAAATATTTATATTATTATATATATATATATGGATATTCGGCGTTTAATGAGATAGTATAGTTCTAGACTCAAGCTAGCAAAAAACAAGACTGAGGTCGATAGGGGCATTACTGGTAATTTAATTGCTAAGGTGCTTTCTGAAGTATTAACCATTGGCTAGCGCTCATCTCCAGCTCTGTTTCCAGCCTTTCATTTTATATACCATTACCGTATGCCATACCTCTTATTTAATCTTGCTATACGTCCAAGCCTTCTCCCATCGGTAGTTGGAAGCAGAACTGAGACTGAATGTAACTGAAGGAAAGGGGATATAGGTACGATAGGAGGGCACGGTTAAGCAGGTAAGCGAAGGCTCTCTCTCTCGCTCTGTGGTCTTGTGTAAAGCCTTTCCGCCCATTATTATTATTGATCTTCATTCTAAGTGAGCAAGTCGAAAGCAGTTGAGGTGATAGCAATAGTAAGCAGGGAAACAGAAGCAAGAAGTCTTCAAAAAACTTTTGTGTAATAAAGCTTCCCGGTCGCATTTCATTGGTCTCTAAGGCAAAGTCTCGCTTAATCGTTCATCGATCTTTTCTTCTTTCTTCAACCGGTCATATCTGATCTGTAGCTGGTAGCGACATGAGGAAAAAGTCCTGAATGGTCTATTTTATTTTCTAAATCGCGAGTTTAAGGGGTCGGATGGGTAAAGTATGGCCTCTAAAAACATGCGATAATCGGCTTTTTTAGTGGCATCCGTCTGAGGGCATCTGGAATTGTCTGTTTCGGTATTCACTTTTGTAAACGGGCGAAAACGCTCATCTGTCCACGAATACGGTTCCCTTCTTTTATTCAAGATAGCTTTTATTCAATTAGGGCGAATACCTTGTAACCGAATTTTTCTCTTGAAAGATATGCTACTCCCCGGTCGAGCTGTCTTGTAACGGTCTCTAGGGTCTTCGGTCAAATTGGTCTTCTTTCCTGTAGTAGTTCATCTGATGAGTTCATCGCGCAATTTGAGTTTAAGCATCGGGCTCCTGAAAGCTATCTTCTGTAGGGATCTCCGATCGCCTTGTATAACTATCGATCAATGGCTTTCGCGCTAGGAGATCATCAGCTTATGGCAGGAAGGATGGATGAGCTCCCTATTGATAGGGATGGAGGTTAAGTCTGAGCCTCGGATGAGGGGGGAATATAGACACTGGGAAAGGAATCATGGGAGTCCGCCCCAAGATTGGAATGAAGGAAAGACTGGTGAATCAGGCAACCCCTCTACCTTGAATTCATAACTTGCATAATGAATTGCATCGACATCTTTGCCCGTGATCGAATGCCCCTTTCCCACGCCACCAATCGACGAATGCTGAGGAAGGAGTGAATCAACTGCTGCAACCAACCACAATACAAGACACCACCCGAGAAACTACCCAACACCCGAAAGGCTAAATAATGCCAGGAAGTGACCAAGCAACTCCAAGTGAATAACCCAACCACGACTATCTAACCAACTACCGATGAACTAATCAACAACCGAACGAGACTGAATCCAAGCGAGTGAATGAACGAGTCAGGGGTTTGTAAAGAGCAAAGGACTATCAAAAACACTACCCGGAATAGGAGTCTTGGCTTATGAGTTTGAGTTTGAGCAGGAAGAGGCATAATAGCCATCAACCGGAAGCAGTGCAAAAATGGGAGGAGAGCTTGTCTCAGCAAGTGATTGGGATTGCCGACGAGGAAAGAGTTGCCTGACCGCGAGGAAGGCCCTGGACGAGTGATTGGTCGAACATTGGAAAATGGAATACTTCCCCGTATTTTTTATTAAAACTTCTTCTTACCTTATTTTTGACCACTATTAGCACAGCTTCGAAAATCGTTATCTTTTATTCGCCTATACCTATATGTGACAAAAAAAGAAAAAAAAAAAATGGAAAACTCGATCGAAGGGAAGGCAACAATTCAGAGACGAAGATAAGGCTTGGTGGCTTGCGAGGAAAGACTAGCTAACAAGGGAACGAACAAGAGCTCCTACTCGTGTTCCTGCTCAAGCTCCTATATCAGAAGCTACATATGCTCTGACAAGACGCTTTCTATTCTCTACTGCTTTCCTTTTATTATTCTTACTGCTACTCTTAGTCCTCCCATTAACTACAGCCAAGACTCCGCCTCTATCTC